GAAAATGAGTAGTTCAGATAGAATCGAACTCTCGATTGATCGGGGTACTTGGAATCCTATGGATGAAGACATGGTCTCTGCGGATCCCATTCAATTTCATTTGAGGAAGGAACCTTATAAAAATCGTATTGATTCTGCTCAAAAAAAGACAGGATTAACTGACGCTGTTCAAACAGGTACAGGTCAACTAAATGGTATTCCGGTAGCACTTGGGGTTATGGATTTTCAGTTTATGGGGGGTAGTATGGGATCCGTAGTAGGCGAGAAAATCACTCGTTTGATCGAGTATGCTACCAATCAATTTTTACCTCTTATTTTAGTGTGTTCTTCCGGAGGAGCACGAATGCAAGAAGGAAGTTTAAGTTTGATGCAAATGGCTAAAATTTCTTCGGTTTTATGTGATTATCAATCAAATAAAAAGTTATTCTATGTATCAATTCTTACATCTCCTACTACCGGTGGGGTGACAGCTAGTTTTGGTATGTTGGGGGATATCCTTATTGCCGAACCCTATGCCTATATTGCATTTGCGGGTAAAAGAGTAATTGAACAAACATTGAAAAAAGCCGTGCCTGAGGGTTCACAAGCGGCTGAATCTTTATTACGTAAGGGCTTATTAGATGCAATTGTACCACGTAATCCTTTAAAAGGTGTTCTGAGTGAGTTATTTCAGCTCCATGCTTTTTTTCCTTTGAACAAAAATTCAATCAAATAGAACAGTTAGTTTATCAGAATTAAAAGAAAACCCTGAAAAAGCAATTTTTCTTTCGAATCATTTTTTTTATCCATATTCTTTATTGTTTACTACTCAGTAAACCTCTATCAACAAGATAAAAAAGAAATTCTTCCTTTCGGGAAGTTCAAAGACAAATAAAACAAAGTTCATTTTCCTCTCTTGTTTGCATATGTATAGATAATTCAAATATAGATATATACGGATCTATAGAAAGTCTTCCGTTTTTTTTCATCTCCCGAAAATTCCATTTTTACCCTCAGATTCTAATCAATTTTTCGGAAATTTGTAATGGAATAAAATTATTCTTTATTAATTAAATACTATTATTAATTATTATTAGATTACTATTTAGAACTAATTACTATTAGAAGACAAAAAGGAACAATAAAGAATAAGAAATCTAACAAGGGGATTATCATACATATATTTCATTTAGAAAGATGAATCAGTCCATTTATTTAGTTTGACGTTTCTTGTACCTATTTATTTATTCTATTTCGATTAGGTTCTATATATTTCTATTAGTTCTATATATTTCTATTAGGTTGTATATTAGTATTAGATATATATTTACTTAAAGATACTTAGTATAATTATATAATATATATAATACAAATAATACAAATACAAGATATTCTAAATTCTAAGATATCTTTAGAATTCAAAATATAACAATAACAGGTACAAATATTAAATTGAGGTACCCATTCTATGACAACTTTCAATAACTTACCCTCTTTTTTTGTGCCTTTAGTAGGCCTAGTCTTTCCGGCAATTGCAATGTCTTCTTTATTTCTTCATATTCAAAAAAATAAGATTTTTTAGATCTGATGAGACCTTACCCTTTTTTGATTTTCAAAACTTCGATTCAATAAGACCCATTTGGTAAAATATTGTATAACACATAGATTCCTACAAACATAAATCAAAAAAGAAAAGCCCTTAATGCATGTGTAAACATATTATATGGATAAATTCATTTTCGCTATTTTTCAAAATGGATCATCGTCGGGCCGATGTATGAAATTAAAGTCAATGTATTTATTTGTATGTGTATAGCTATAAGGGATCGTATGAAGGAAGGAGATTTTATTATTTTAGATATAATTAATTCTATGAATTACTCCTAAAGTAAACTAAAGTAAAGGTTCACAGCAAAATAGTACTAGGTGATGAGAGTTATTTTGAAAACAAAAAAAGGAAAGTCATATTTTCTCAATTCAAAAAAATTGTACAACTGGATCTAATATATATGAGTTGGCGATCAGAATCTATATGGATAGAATTTATAACGGGGTCTCGAAAAACAAGTAATTTCTGCTGGGCCTTTATCCTATTTTTAGGTTCATTAGGATTCTTATTGGTTGGAACTTCCAGTTATCTTGGTAGAAATTTGATATCGTTATTTCCGTCTCAGCAAATCATTTTTTTTCCGCAAGGGATTGTGATGTCTTTCTATGGGATCGCGGGTCTCTTTATTAGTTGCTATTTGTGGTGCACTATTTTGTGGAATGTGGGTAGTGGTTATGATCTTTTCGATAGAAAAGAAGGAATAGTACGTATTTTTCGTTGGGGATTTCCTGGAAAAAGACGACGCATCTTTTTACGATTCCTTATGAAAAATATTCAGTCCATCAGAATAGAAGTTAAAGAAGGTCTTTATGCTCGGCGTGTCCTTTATATGGAAATTCGAGGTCAAGGGGCTATTCCTTTAATTCGTACTGATGAGAATTTGACTACACGAGAAATTGAGCAAAAAGCTGCTGAATTGGCTTACTTCTTGCGTGTACCAATTGAAGTATTTTGAAATGAATTGAAGACTAAATGCTTTCGCAACAGGAAGAAAAAACTCAAGAATTTTTTTCTTTTTTTTTCAATATTTTGAATTAATACCTTAGACGTTAGATAGGGATCGATCCCATCTTGGAAACTATCTATACTTGATTTTGATTTGATTTTGTCAATTGAACATTCATTTTTTCTTTTGTGCTCTTTCTTAATTTAATCACCAAGCAAGTAGATTTCTTGCTTCTACAGGTGGATTTCTTCCTTCTAAACAAAACCAAAAAAGTTTTTTTTTCATTAATTTTTTATCAGCATAATATTCTTCATAAATTTTTCGCAATTTTTAGTGTATAGGGAATAGGTGGAAAATGTAATTTTTTTTGACATATTTGATAGTTTCTTCGTCTCGAAAATCGAATAATATTCATTATTTGAAACAGTTCTTTTAGTATTAAAAAGGGGAAATAGCTTCGAATTTGATCCTGGAAACCCATTTTTTCTTCATTCAAATTTGAAGTGTATTCTTAGTCTATTTCTGTATTCTTTCTAGATTCAAAGCAAAGAATAAGTATTGAATAAAAAAAAAAAAGAGAAAATGGATTCGAAGATGGATTCATAGGCTCAATACATTCTATTCTAATTAGAATAGAAACTCATGCTCGATAGAAATATTAGATCTAATAGAATCAACAAATGAGGTAGGTTCATTAACAATTCACAGATTAAAAATGGCAAAAAAGAAAGCATTCATTCCTCTTTTATATTTTGCATCTATAGTCTTTTTGCCCTGGTGGATCTTTCTCTCCTGTAATAAAAGTCTGAAAAATTGGATTACTAATTGGTGGAATACTAGACAATGCGAAACTTTTTTGAATGATATTCAAGAAAATAGTGTTCTAGAAAAATTCATACAATTAGAGGACCTCTTCCAGCTGGATGAAATGATAAAGGAATACCCAGAAACCGATTTACAAAAATTTCGTCTAGGAATCCACAAAGAAACGATCCAATTCATCAAGATACACAATGAGTATTGTATCCATACGATTTTGCACTTCTCAACAAATCTAATCTCTTTCTTTATTCTAAGTGGTTATTCCTTTTGGGGTAAGGAAAAACTTTTTATTCTGAACTCTTGGGTTCAAGAATTCCTATATAATTTAAGTGATACAATTAAAGCTTTTTCGATTCTTTTATTAACTGATTTATGTATCGGATTCCATTCGCCTCACGGTTGGGAACTAATGATTGGTTATATTTACAAAGATTTTGGGTTTGCTCATTATGAGCAAATTATATCTGGTCTAGTTTCTACCTTTCCAGTCATTCTTGATACAATTTTTAAATATTGGATCTTTCGTTATTTAAATCGTGTATCTCCTTCACTTGTAGTGATTTATCATGCAATAAATGACTGAAAAATGATTCACTGATCTAATTAGAATCTTTCTTACCTTATAACATAATAACCAAAGTATTCAAAGTCGTATTTACTTTACTCTTTTTACCCATGGGGGGATTCCTTCTATATTTCAACAAAATTTTTTCATTTTTTCAGTAAATGTAAATAGCAGAATTGTGGATAGGGAATTATATTAGGCACCTACCTAACTTTATTGTAGAAATTTTCGGGATAAATGATTGGACCATGCAAACTAGAAATACCTTTTCTTGGGTAAGGGAAGAGATTACTCGCTCCATATCTGTCTCACTCATGATATATATCATAACTTGGGCATCCATTTCAAATGCATATCCAATTTTTGCCCAGCAGAATTATGAAAATCCACGAGAGGCAACTGGGCGTATTGTATGTGCCAATTGCCATTTAGCTAATAAGCCCGTGGATATTGAGGTTCCACAAGCGGTACTTCCTGATACTGTATTTGAAGCAGTTGTTAAAATTCCTTATGATATGCAACTGAAACAAGTTCTGGCTAATGGTAAAAAAGGAGCTTTGAATGTGGGAGCTGTTCTTATTTTACCGGAGGGATTTGAATTAGCCCCCCCCCATCGTATTTCACCTGAGATGAAAGAAAAGATAGGCAATCTGTCTTTTCAGAATTATCGCCCTAATAAAAAAAATATTCTTGTGATAGGTCCTGTTCCTGGTAAAAAATATAGTGAAATAACCTTTCCTATTCTTGCCCCGGACCCTGCTACTAATAAAGATGTTCACTTCTTAAAATATCCTATATATGTAGGTGGGAACAGGGGAAGGGGTCAGGTTTATCCTGACGGTAGCAAAAGTAACAATACAGTTTATAATGCTACGGCAGCAGGTATAATAAGCAAAATTTTACGAAAAGAAAAAGGGGGATACGAAATAACCATAGTGGATACATCGGATGAACGCCAAGTGATTGATATTATCCCTCCAGGACTAGAACTTCTTGTTTCAGAGGGCGAATCGATTAAACTCGATCAACCATTAACGAGTAATCCTAATGTGGGTGGATTTGGTCAGGGGGATGCGGAA